TACTCCTATCCTTCGTATTTTCCGCAAAGTAACTATCCCGGTTTTCTATCGAAATTTATATAGAATATTTGAAAAAAACTTTCCTTCCTAAATATAAGTAAGAAAGAAAAGATTTACTATCTTTGGGATTTGATCCTACACCGCCGCTCAATACCTTAGTCTTAGTGGATCGACTCTATTACATAAGTTAATTCCTAACTTTTTCTATCTTATATTTTTATCTATATAGGCATAAGTAAGCAGTTCTTTTCTTAATGTATTGGACCAAAACCTCATTAATTGATCTTTACGGTGCTTCTTTTCTATCAATTAGATCTTTTTTTTATCCATAGATATAGAAAAAAGTATCTAGGCACATTTTGACTTCTATTAGTATGAAGTTTATTTCTTTGCTACAGCTCAAAGAAATCGTCGTTTTGGACGATGCGTTTGTAGCGAACCTTTTTTTAGTATTTACTAAAAAATTTTGTCTTCTTTTTTCTTTCTATAGGGGAGATAGCCGCACGTAATGACAGATCACTGCCATATTATTAAAAGCTTGTGGTAAGAATGGGTTTCGTTCTAGTGCCCTAAAATAATATTCTAAAGCTTTTGTATGTTCTCCATTACTTGTGTGAATAAGGCCTATATTATAGAGTATATAACTTCGATCGTAAGGATCGATTTCTAGTCGCATAGCTTCATAATAATTCTGTAAAGCTTCCGCATAATTTCCTTCGGATTGAGCTGACATCCGTTACGGTCGTTATTCGATTCAAAGAATCGCCGTTCCAGAACCGTACGTGAAATTTTCACCTCATACGGCTCCTCCCTTAAAATATAATATACATAATGAGAATTCAAAATACATGGAAAAATCAAAAGGTATTAAAACATTCTCATTATGTATGAACTGATCGGGGCTAGTGTTTTTACAAAAAATCTCTAGCCAACCTTCTTGCGCAAGAGCTTTTACTAGAATCAAGTGTCTTGATACTAAATCGAAAGGATAACTTCAACAATTCCTTTGTTCTCAACGCCTCCTAATTTCCAGGAAATAGTCACTTCAACAGTCTTCGATGGTTCTACGGGTATCCAAAGTACGAACGAGATGGATGTTTGTTGGCCCAACCATTCTTCTTAGTCCTAACCCAGATAAGAAAGGGAGTAGGTAAGTAATTTTTAACAAAGCTTTTGTGTTGTCGATTGCTAGGTGTAGTGCTTCTTCCCCTATGCCGCCTATTGGTACTATATTACTAGGAAGTAAGATTGACCTGTAATACAAAACACAAAGGTGTAACCTTTCGTTCAATACAAAAATCTATAAATGAAGCATAGTATTTGAGGTTGCATCAATCGGGGATACACGACAGAAGGAATCGTTCTATTTCTAAACTTCACCTTCAACAAGCGTAGGTTTGTTTCTATAATCTGGAATAAGAATATTTGTTCTTTACTATCCCGAAGCGTGTGCTTTTCTCCTAAGACTAGGAGCAGTAAAAAGAAACAAAATAATAAAGAAAATCAAATCACACCATCTCTGTAATAAGTAAATGCCTCTTTTTCTCCTGAAGTTGTCGGAATTAGTCGTAATAAGATATTGGCCACAATTGAAAAGGTCTTATCAATAAAATTTCCATTTATCCGCGATCTAGGCATAGGTATCAATCCATTCTAAAATTCTTCTCATTACCCCTTATTTATTGGGAAAACGATTACACAAATAAAGAATTTGTACAGTACAAAATAACATAAAAACGGATTCCTTTCCAAACAAAAAAATTTCAATAAAGATACCAATTTGTGACTACTACATATACTTCTATTTTATTTATTCGAATTGTTCCAAATGTCCCCAACTCTTTTTTCAAGAATCAAAAAGAAAGAGTTGAATCCCATTTGAATTCATACAAATCAAATCGAGTAGTGTAGTATGGCAGCTATTCCGATTTCATCGAAGCGGAAGAATCAAAGAATTTTTCGATCAGATCCAAAAAAGTTTTGATCGAAAGACGAAAGGAAAAAGAATCGAATAATCATTCTATGATGGAAATAGAATCGCTGGGAAATTTAAGAGATTTGTTGGTGAGCACGTTAAAATTCGACGGAAATTTTCGAATTTTTTTTTTGATTATGGAATTGTAGTGGAAATAAAAATCGAACCATGATCAAAGAGGATCCATTAATCGTCTATAATCTAAAAACCATAAACCCATCAATCCGTTGAGTCGATTCGTTTTAATTAATTGAGCGAATCCCGTATATTATAATTATCTATATGTAAATATCGGATTATAGAATAAAGGATAGGAACATCATCTTCGCAACTATGAATCAATAAATATATAATATAACAAGGAAAAACTTGTTTTTTTTTTATTTAATCAAATCCTACGAAGAAAGATTTTTTCGAAAAAATCTTCTATTACATTACTACTCATTCCATTCTATTAGTAGTTTGTTTATAGTAAAATAGTATAGTATTGGTGCGTTAATCCTAGTCGTACCTATCCAAACAAAAATCGAATAGTAATAGAAATATGAACATAGGAATGACTCGCTATTTCTTCGGTTTATCAGTCATAATCATTGTGTAGGAGAGATGGCCGAGCGGTTCAAGGCGTAGCATTGGAACTGCTATGTAGGCTTTTGTTTACCGAGGGTTCGAATCCCTCTCTTTCCGTATTTTATTTTCACCTGATTGAATTCGCCAACATTTCTAACTTTAACAAATCAAACAACAAGAAATACTTTATCTTTATTTAGAACATAAGAGTTTGATCCTTCTTTTATTTTTATATCCATTTTTTCCTATTTCGACTTGCTGCGATACCTAAAATACTGGAAATAAAAGAATAGACAAAGAGTGAAAATTTTTCTGTCAATCTAGTGAATAGGAAAAACCGGGATGGGATAGAATATATGAGCGAGGGAAAATCTGGGGCAAACCTCCGACTTTTAACCTTAAGTCATTTTCCTTTTCCAAAGGAAAGGGGCCAAATTGTCCGAACCCCTTTCTTTTGTATTTTAGTTAGGGTTACGTCTGACGAGAATAATATTCTACCACCAGCAATTCATTTATTTTCAAACCGACCCACTTGCTATCTATTATTTGATTGATTAATCCTTTATATGGAAATGGGTTAAGGGCCAAATGTTTAGGTAATTCCTCACGGGGGGATAAATCAAGAGAATTTTGAATTAGAGCTCTGGATTTTTGTTCATCCCTCGCCATAATAGTATCCTTGGGTTTGCAACGATAACTTGGTATATCGACTATATGGCCGTTAACTAAAATATGTCTATGGTTAACTAATTGGCGGGCTCCAGGAATAGTCGGAGCCATGCCGAAGCGAAAAAGGATGTTATCCAAACGCATTTCAAGTAATTGTAGTAAAACCTGACCTGTTGACCCTTTGGCTTTTCTGGCGATCCGAACGTATTTAAGTAATTGTCGTTCTGTAATACCATAATGAAAACGTAATTTTTGTTTTTCTTCCAGACGAATACGATATTGAGATCTTTTCCCGGAACGTGATTGGTTTCTAAGATCACTTCCGGCTCTAGGCCTTTTATTAGTTAGTCCGGGTAAAGCCCCTAGACGGCGTATTTTTTTGAAACGAGGCCCTCGGTAACGCGACATAAAGACTCCTTTCTTTTTTTATTTTATTTATTTCTATTTATATATATATATTCGATTTTACAAAAAAACCGAAATTAAAACTGAACTAAATGAGAAATGAAACGAAATCCGCTGAAGTGTTGTCTTCCAATGAATAATGAAATGGGTTGTATATACATCATATACAAAATATATATAGAATTCTATATATACAAAATATATATAGAATTCTATATTTTGTATTAAAATATGTAAGTAAAAAAAAAGGAAAGAAAGAGTTTTCCTAATTTGGTCTGCCGAGATTGAACCCTTTTCTTTTTATTCCTAGGTGGAAGTTTCTACAACAGAATCGATCATTTTGAAGAAGGGAAAGGCACCCTTAACCTTATTCTTTTCTTTGTTCTTCGATTTCAAATAAAAATAGATATATAAAGCACAAATCCAACTAAAACTAGAAAAAGCCGGCTATCGGACTCGAACCGATGACCATCGCATTACAAATGCGATGCTCTAACCTCTGAGCTAAGCGGGCTCCCAGAAATTTTACATGCACTGCCATTCAATAAACTACATTTTAGTGTAAGCTTATTCATTTTTATTGTTTTATGATATGATATAAATCAAATTCAAATAAATAGAAATATTGACTTTAGTTTTTTTCCTTCTTTATAGATTCTATTTTTCGTCTAGAACGATTAGATTCTATTTCAATTAGATTTAGAAATCATATGCAATTTTTTTCTATTTTTCGTAGAGCTAGGTCAAATCCATTTCAAATCGACATTAAAACAAAAATTCATTATGACAATTTTCATTATATTTATAATTAATTCTAAGAAATGGATAACTATTAGAGTTATATAGAGTTATAAGAGTCTGCCTTAAGAAAACCTAAAATAAACAAGAATAAAAAAATGAGAATCGATAAAGAAGAACTCGGGATTATATTAACGTAATAAGATATTCTTCTGTGTGTAGTCGTAGACTATGATGACAAAAAAGAATCGACCCTTTGAGTATTCAAAATTGCATTCAAGAATGAACGGGTCGGAGGATATAGGTGGTATATATCCCTCGATATTGAATTGTAGCTACAGAAAGGATAGAATCATGTCTGATTAGACAAAATCAAAGTCAAATAGAGACTTCCGATAGAGATGAAAGAAGATAGAAAAAAAAAATGAAAATGGAGAAAGCATTTTTCGGTATAGTAATCCATATTAAATCTAATGAATTCGACGGTTCTGTCAGAAATGAAAGAATAAAAGGGAAGGACATCACATGGAGATCCTAATCTTACAAAAAAGGGGGATATGGCGAAATCGGTAGACGCTACGGACTTAATTGGCTTGAGCCTTAGTATGGAGACCTACTAAGTGAAAACTTTCAAATTCAGAGA